TTTTTTCTATCTCATTTTAAAAAGAATGGTCCAAAAAAAAATTCCATATAATATAAATATTTATATTTAATATAAACATTTATTAATATATAAATTTATAAATATATCTATGTATATATATAAATATATAATATTAAATATAAATGAAAAAAAAGATTAATTATGGTATATACTATAAACAACAGTGAAGTATCTATAAGCCTAAGGGTCCTAAGATAAACCTAAAAAAAAAATTATTAGTATATAAAGGTTTACATAATAGACTGATAGTTTATAAAAATAAAGTTATATATATAAAAATTTATAATATATATATATATATAAATAAATAAATATATAAATATAAAATTTTATATAATAAAAAAAAAAAAAAAAAAGGAAGAAGGTTACTAAATATTATTAAATTAAAAATAATTTATTATTTAATTATATATATATATAAATAAAATTAATTTGCTTTATTTTAAAAAATTATTTTATTATAATTGTATTATATAAATAAAATAGATATAAGTATAAAATGGGGATTATACTTATAAATATTTTAATATAAAAAAATTTTTGATTGTGGGGAGGAATATACTAATTTTTGTTATTTGTTTATTTTGTATTATATTATTATTATTTATTTATTCATAATTTTAGGTAATTTTTAATTAATTATATTAATTTAATTATTTATTATTTAATATTATAAAATAAATTATTTTATTTTGGTTAATATTTTTATTATTATTTTATTTTACATGTAAATTTTTGTGAGAATTTATTTAATTTTTAAAAAATTATTTAATTTATTTATTCGCAGTAATTAATATTATTATAAAAAAGAAATTTTGTATTAGTAATAATATATAGTATTGGTAAAATTTGTGCCAGCTACCGCGGTTATACAAATAATACAAATAAAAATTTTTAGTATTAGTTAAATTAATTAATTTTTAATATAAATATAAATTTATTAGGTGAAATTTTTAAATTTATTTATTATTAATTTTAAAATAATTTAAGCTATAAACTTTTTATAATAAACTAGGATTAGATACCCTATTATTAAAAATAAATATAAATATATTAAAGTAGTATTAGTTATATTCTTAAAATTTAAAAAATTTGGCGGTATTTTAGTCTATTCAGAGGAATCTGTCCTATAATTGATAGTCCACATTGAACCTTACTTAAATTTGTTTAATTTGTATATCGCCGTCATCAGAATATATTATAAGATAAAATTTTCTAAATATTATATAAAATAATATGTCAGGTCAAGGTGCAGTTTATATTTAAGTAGAGATGGATTACAATAAATTTATTTAATATGAATAATTTTTTGAAAGAAAAATTTGAAAGTGGATTTGAAAGTAATATAAAATAGATTATTTATATGATTTTAGCTCTAAAATATGCACATATCGCCCATCGTTCTTATTTTTAAAATAAGATAAGTTGTAACATAGTAGATGTACTGGAAAGTGTATCTAGAAAGACAATTTAAAGCTTAATTAGTAAAGTATTTCATTTACATTGAAAAGAAATTTGTGCAAATCAATTTAAATTGATATAAATTTTATTTATTAATTTTATTTATTTATTTAATTTATTTAATAAAAATAATTTTATGATTTTAAGTTTTAGTATTTTATAAAGAAAAAATAATTTTAATTATAGTTAATTTGTATTGTAAAAGAAAATTGAAATAATTTGAAAAATTATTATTTTAAAAGAAAATTTGATTTATTGTACCTTGTGTATCAGGGTTTATTAAATAATAAATTATTATATTAATTTTTCTCGAATTTTAAAGATTTAATTATATATAAAAGTTACTGTTGAATAATTATTTTTAATATATAATTAGAAATGAAATGTTAATCGTTTTAAAATATATCTAGTTTTTTAAGAAATAAATTTAATTTAGATTTATAAATTTAAATTATTTAATTTAGGTAAATAATTTAATTTATAAAATTAATATTTTAAGGGATTAGCTTTAAAATAAATTTTTAAATTTTAAATTAATTATTTAATAAATATAAGCTTAAAAATAGCTATTATTAATAAATTTGTTATAATTTATTTTAAAAATTTAATTATTTATTATAAAATTAAATTATTTATTAAAATATAAATTTTAATTATATAAATTTATTAATTATGATAAAATTAGTATATAAAGTTTTTATAAATAATTATTTATGAAAGGTTTAAATAAGGAATTCGGCAAAATATATATTCACCTGTTTATCAAAAACATGTCTTTTTGAATTTAATTTAAAGTCTAACCTGCCCACTGATAATAATTAAAGGGCCGCAGTATTTTGACTGTGCGAAGGTAGCATAATCATTAGTCTTTTAATTGAAGGCTTGTATGAATGGTTGAATGAGATATATACTGTCTTTTTTAAAATTATATAGAATTTTATTTTTTAATTAAAAAGTTAAAATGTAATTAAAGGACGAGAAGACCCTATAGATCTTTATTTTTGTTATTTATAAATTAAAAAGAATTTTAAAATTTATATTTTAATTAAAAATTTTATTGGGGTGATATTAAAATTTAAAAAACTTTTAAAAATTTTTTAACATTAATATATGAATAAATGATCCAATTTTATTGATTAAAAATTTAAGTTACCTTAGGGATAACAGCGTAATTTTTTTTTAGAGTTCATATCGACAAAAAAGATTGCGACCTCGATGTTGGATTAAGAGTTATTTTTAGGTGTAGAAGTTTAAAGTTTAGGTCTGTTCGACCTTTGAATTCTTACATGATCTGAGTTCAAACCGGCGTAAGCCAGGTTGGTTTCTATCCTTAATAAATTATTATATTATAGTACGAAAGGACCTAATATAAAAAATATAGATTTTAATAATATGATTTATATTAATATTTGATAACTATTTTGGCAGATTAGTGCAATAAATTTAGAATTTATAAATATAATTTAATAATTATAAATAGTATTGTTTTATATAGATTTATTAATATCATTAATTGGAAGTTTATTATTAGTAATTTGTGTGATAGTAGGGGTAGCTTTTTTGACTTTATTAGAACGAAAAGTTTTAGGGTATATTCAAATTCGTAAAGGACCAAATAAAGTAGGATTTATAGGGTTATTACAACCTTTTAGAGATGCTGTGAAATTATTTACTAAGGAACAAACTTATCCTTTGTTATCTAATTATATTTTTTATTATTTTTCTCCTATTTTTTCTTTATTTTTGTCTTTATTAATTTGAATATGTATTCCTTATTTAATTAAGTTATATTCATTTAATTTGGGTATTTTATTTTTTCTTTGTATTACTAGTTTAGGTGTTTATACTGTTATAGTGGCTGGTTGATCATCTAATTCTAATTATGCATTATTAGGAGGATTGCGTGCAGTAGCTCAAACAATTTCTTATGAAGTAAGTTTAGCTTTAATTTTATTAAGTTTTATTTTTTTAATTGGGAATTATAATTTTTTAAATTTTTATTTATTTCAAAAATATATTTGATTTATTGTATTTAGTTTTCCTTTAGGATTAGTATGATTTGCTTCTTGTTTAGCAGAAACAAATCGTACTCCTTTTGATTTTGCTGAAGGTGAATCTGAATTAGTTTCAGGATTTAATGTTGAATATAGAAGAGGAGGATTTGCTTTAATTTTTTTGGCTGAATATTCAAGAATTTTATTTATAAGTATATTATTTAGTGTAATTTTTTTAGGAAGAGATATTTTTAGTTTATTATTTTTTTTTAAGTTAACTATTATTTCTTTTTTATTTATTTGAGTTCGAGGTACTTTACCTCGATTTCGTTATGATAAATTAATATATTTAGCTTGAAAAAGTTTTTTACCTATGTCTTTAAATTATTTATTTTTTTTTATTGGGGTAAAGTTGATTATTTTATCTTTATTATTTTAATGAATTTTTTTTAGTATAAATTAATAGAAGATTTTACTTCTTTCTTATGTTTTCAAGACATATACTATAAAAGCTTATTAATTAATTTAATAATTTATCTCAGTATTTAGATAATAAAGGGTTAATTAAAAAATAAGAAAAGTATAAAACAGTTAAAATTTGGCCTGTTAATACATAAGGGTCTTCTACTGGACGAGCTCCAATTCAAGTTAATAAAGAAGCAACAATTACTATATTTCAAAATAAAATTTGATTTAAAGGATAAAATTGTAATCCTTGAAATTTACTTACATGAGTAAAAGGTAGAATTATTAAAATAGCAATTGATAAAACTAGTGCAATTACTCCTCCTAATTTATTAGGAATTGATCGTAAAATAGCGTAAGCAAATAAAAAATATCATTCTGGTTGAATATGTACTGGAGTTACTAAAGGGTTAGCTGGAATAAAATTTTCTGGATCTATTAATAAATAATTAAATTTTCAAATAAATCCAATTAAAATTCAAATAAAAATAATAAATCCTACAAGATCTTTATAAATAAAATAAGGATGAAAAGGAATTTTATCCACATTACTATTTAATCCTAAAGGGTTATTTGATCCTGTTTGATGTAAAAATAATAAATGAATTATTGTTAAAGCAGCAATAATAAATGGGAGAACAAAATGAAAAGTAAAAAATCGTGTTAAAGTTGCATTATCAACAGCAAATCCTCCTCAAATTCATTGTACTAAATCTGTTCCTAAATAAGGAATAGCTGATAATAAATTAGTAATAACTGTAGCTCCTCAAAATGATATTTGTCCTCAAGGAAGAACATATCCTAAAAATCCTGTTGCTATTACTATAAATAAAATAATTACTCCTACTATTCATGTAGATACATATATATATGAATTATAATAAACTCCTCGTCCTACATGAGTAAATAAACAAGCAAAAAAAAAAGAAGCTCCATTAGCATGACAAATTCGTAAAAATCATCCATTATTAACATCTCGATAAATATGATTAACTCTATTGAAAGCAGTTTCAATATCAGCTGTATAATGTATTGCTAAAAATAATCCTGTTACAATTTGAATTACTAAACAAAGACCTAATAAAGATCCAAAGTTTCATCAAGCTGAAATATTTGAAGGAGCAGGTAAATCTACTAAAGCATTATTTGCAATTCTAAATAAGGGGTGGGTTTTTCGTAATGGTTTATTCATTAATTTATGGGTCGTAAAGGACCATAATTTTTTTTAGTAATTTTTACAGTTACTAATAAAGTTAAAAATAAATAATTAATTAATAATAAAGTAATTAAATTTGTTGGAAAATTATATATTTTATTTAAAGATAAATAATTTTCATAAAATATATTATTTATATTAAATAAAGAAATTCTATCATTATTTTTAATAAAGTTTTCTATTAATGAGTTATCAAATAAATAAGATATAATTATAAAAAAAATAATTAATATAATTGAAATAAAAGTTAATTTAAATGATATAGAAAATATTTCATTTGAAGATAAAGAAGTTACATAAATAAATAAAACTAATATTCCTCCTATAAAAATTAAAAATAAAATGTAAGAAAATCAAAAAGTTTTTACATAGATTCCTGTTATTAAGCAAGTTAAAAAAGTTTGAATTAATAATATTAATCCTATAGCTAAAGGATGTTTTATTTGTATAAAAATAAAACTAGTAATAAAACATAAAAATATAATTATTATAATATCAAGAAATAGTTTATTTAAAATATTAACTTTGGGAGTTAGTGAAAAAGAGAATTCTTTTTTCTTGAAGTTTTAAAAAAAAATTTTTTATTTTTAGTTTACAAGACTAATGTTTTTATTAAACTATTAAAACTATTAAATTATTAATGTCAAATTTTTTATTATATTATTTTATAATTATTATATTTATATTTGGATGTATTGTTTTTATTTCAACTCGAAAGCATTTATTATGTACTTTATTAAGTTTAGAATTTATAGTTTTAATATTATTTATATTATTATTTTTTATATTAAATTTTATAAGTTATGAAGGGTATTTTAGAATATTTTTTTTAACATTTTGTGTTTGTGAAGGAGTTTTAGGTTTATCTATTTTAGTTTCTTTAATTCGAACTCATGGTAATGATTATTTTCAAAGTTTTTCTATTTTACAATGTTAAAATTTATTTTTATAATTTTATTTATAAATATTTTTATATTTTATAAAAATATTTATTGAATGGTTCAAAATTTATTATTTTTAGGTGCTTTTTTATTTATAATTAAAATTAGTTCAATATATTATTTTTGTAATATTTCTTATTATTTTGGGATAGATATAATTTCATATGGATTGATTTTATTAAGTTTTTGAATTTGTGCTTTGATACTAATAGCAAGAGAAAGGGTTATTTTTTTTAATAATTATACAAATTTATTTTTATTTATAATTTTATTTTTATTATTAATATTAATTTTAACTTTTAGTTCAATAAGTTTATTTATATTTTATTTATTTTTTGAAAGTAGATTAATTCCTACTTTATTTTTAATTTTAGGTTGGGGGTATCAACCTGAGCGTTTACAAGCGGGAGTTTATTTATTATTTTATACTTTATTAGCTTCATTACCTTTATTAATTGGTATTTTTTATATTAAAAATAATAATTTTACAATAAATTTTATTCTTTTAAATTATTGTAAATTATATAATTTGGAATTTTTGTATTTATGTATAGTATTTGCTTTTTTAGTAAAAATACCTATATTTTTAGTTCATTTATGGTTACCTAAAGCACATGTAGAAGCTCCAGTTTCTGGTTCTATAATTTTAGCTGGGATTTTATTAAAATTAGGGGGTTATGGATTATTACGAGTTTTTCCTTTATTACAAATAATAGGTATAAAATTTAATTATATTTGAATTAGAATTAGTTTAATTGGGGGTATTTTGGTGAGTTTAATTTGTTTACGTCAAATAGATTTAAAGGCTTTAATTGCTTATTCTTCAGTTGCTCATATGGGAATTGTTTTAAGTGGTTTATTAACAATAACTTATTGGGGATTAAGAGGTTCTTATACTTTAATATTAGCTCATGGATTATGTTCTTCAGGATTATTTTGTTTAGCTAATATTTCTTATGAACGAATAGGAAGACGAAGATTATTAATTAATAAGGGGATATTAAATTTTATACCAAGTTTATCTTTATGATGATTTTTATTATGTTCTGGGAATATAGCTGCTCCTCCTACTTTAAATTTATTAGGAGAAATTTCTTTATTAAATAGAATTGTTAGTTGGTCATGACTAACAATAATTAGTTTAGCATTGTTATCTTTTTTTAGAGCGGCTTACACTTTATATTTATTTGCTTATAGTCAACATGGAAAGGTTTATTCGGGAACATATTTTTTTTCTTCAGGAGTAAATCGTGAATATTTATTATTAATATTACATTGATTGCCTTTAAATTTATTAATTATAAAAAGAAATTTTTGTATATTATGAATTTAATTTAAATAGTTTAATAAAAATATTGATTTGTGGTGTCAATGATATGAAATTTTTCATTTTAGATCGTGAATAATTTAATTAATTATTGTAAAAATAGATTTTATATTTTAATTTTTATTAGTATTTCATTATTTTTTTTTAGTTTAAAATTTTTATTTAATGATTTAATTTATTTTATTGAATGAGAAGTAGTATCTTTACAGAGTATATCTATTGTAATAACTTTTTTATTTGATTGAATAAGATTAATATTTATATCTTTTGTTTTATTAATTTCTTCATTAGTGATTTTTTATAGTAATCAATATATAGCTGAAGATTTTAATGTTAATCGATTTATTTTATTAGTTTTAATATTTGTTATATCTATAATAATATTAATTATTAGACCTAATTTAATTAGAATTTTATTAGGTTGGGATGGATTAGGGTTAGTTTCTTATTGTTTAGTTATTTATTTTCAAAATGTTAAATCTTATAATGCCGGGATATTAACAGCATTATCTAACCGAATTGGAGATGTTGCATTATTATTAGCCATTGCTTGAATATTAAATTATGGAAGTTGAAATTATATCTTTTATTTAGATATAATAAATAAAAATTTTGAAATATTAGTAATTGGGAGTTTAGTAATGTTAGCTGCAATAACTAAAAGAGCTCAAATTCCTTTTTCTTCTTGATTACCTGCTGCAATAGCTGCCCCTACTCCTGTTTCTGCATTAGTACATTCATCAACTTTAGTTACAGCTGGGGTTTATTTATTAATTCGTTTTAATATCTTATTAGCTGAGTCTTTTTTAGGTCAATTTTTATTATTAATTTCTGGATTAACAATATTTATAGCGGGGTTAGGGGCTAATTTTGAATTTGATTTAAAAAAAATTATTGCTTTATCAACTTTAAGTCAATTAGGTTTAATAATAAGAATTTTATCTATTGGGTTTTATAAATTGGCTTTTTTTCATTTATTAACACATGCTTTATTTAAAGCTTTATTATTTATATGTGCGGGGGTAATTATTCATAATACAAAAAATGCCCAGGATATTCGTTTTATAGGTGGACTAAGAATAAGTATACCTTTAACTTGTAGATGTTTTAATATTGCTAATTTAGCTTTATGTGGTATACCTTTTTTAGCAGGGTTTTATTCAAAGGATTTAATTTTAGAAATGGTAATATTATCTTATATTAATTTTTTTTCTTTTTTTCTTTTTTTTTTTTCTACTGGATTAACAGTATGTTACTCTTTTCGATTAGTTTATTATTCAATAACAGGAGATTTTAATATAACTTCTTTAAATATATTAAATGATAAAGGATGAACAATAAGTTTTAGAATTTTTTTTTTAATAATTATAGCTATTATTGGGGGAAGCTTATTAAATTGATTAATATTTTTTAATCCTAATATAATTTGTTTACCTTTTGATATAAAAATATTAACTTTAATAGTTTGTATTTTAGGAGGTATTTCAGGTTATTTTATAAGTAATATTTCTTTATTTTTTTATAATAAATCTTTAGAAAATTATAATTTAAGATTTTTTGTAGGTAGAATATGATTTATACCAATTATTTCAACTTTAGGGGTTATTAAATTACCAATAAATTTAGGATTATATAGATATAAAAGTTTTGATCAAGGATGAAGAGAATTTTTTGGAGGTCAAATGTTATATAATCAAATAAAATTTTATTCTTTATATATTCAAGAATTCCAAAATAATAATTTAAAAATTTATTTATTAAGTTATTTATTATGAGTAATAGTTTTAGTTTTAATAAGTATATTTTTAATTTAAATTTAAATAGCTTATATATAGAGCATGACACTGAAGATGTTAAGGAAATTATTATAATTTTTAAATATTTATAAAAAATGAATTTTTATTTTTACAGTGAAAATGTAATGTTTTTATTTAAACTATATAAATAGAAATATGTTGATCAAGAAAAAGCTGCTAACTTTTATCTTTAATGGTTTAATTCCATTTATATTTCTTTTTAATTGGAATATAAATATTCAATGATATTATTAACAGTAATATACCTCTTTTTGGTTTCAATTAATAAGATAAATTGATAAAATCAATACTTTTTAAATGCAAATTAAATGTTATAGTTAACTATTATCCCAAAATACGGGTGAATTTCACCTAAAATTAGGCCGAAACTAATTGCAATAAATCGCTTCATATTTAATTATTTCATTCTAAAGCTCCTTGATTTCATTCATGATATAAACCAATTAACAAAATAAAAATGAAAAATAAACTAGTAATTGATCAATTTAATAAATTTGAAGATTTAATAATAAGAATTATTGGAAGAATTAATGCAATTTCTACATCAAAAATTAAAAAAATAATGGCAATTAAAAAAAATCGAAGAGAAAAAGGTAATCGAGAATAATTTATAGGATCAAATCCACATTCAAAAGGAGAACATTTTTCTCGGTCAGTAATTGTTTTTTTTGAAAGAAAAGTAGCTAATATTATTACAATAATTGTAATAATAAAAATAACACAACTTATAATTAATAAAAGTAAGATTATTTATACTAAAATTATTTAGTCCTTATGATTGGAAGTCATATATACAAATATATACTTTATAAATTATCTACCTCATCAATAAATTGAAATATATAAAAATAATCAAACTACATCAACAAAGTGTCAGTATCAAGCAGCTGCTTCAAAACCAAAATGATGACTTTTTGAAAAATGATAATTAATATGTCGTAATAAACATACTAATAAAAATGATGTTCCAATTAATACATGAAGTCCATGGAATCCTGTTGCTATAAAAAATGTTGATCCATATACACTGTCAGCAATAGTAAATGATGCTTCAATATATTCATATCCTTGTAAAATAGAAAAATAAATTCCTAATAGAACAGTAAAAAATAAGCTTTGTATTGCTTGAGTATGATTATTTTCTATTAAACTATGATGAGCTCATGTTACTGTAACTCCTGAAGCTAGTAAAATAGCAGTATTTAATAAAGGAATTTGAAAAGGATTAAAAGCAATAATTCCTATAGGAGGTCAAGTTATTCCTAATTCAATTGTTGGGGATAAACTACTATGGAAAAAAGCTCAAAAAAATGAAATAAAAAAAAAGATTTCTGATACAATAAATAAAATTATACCTCATCGTAATCCTAATGTTACGGGTAAAGTATGTAATCCTTGAAATGTTCCTTCTCGAGAGATATCTCGTCATCATTGATATATTGTTAATAAAGTAATAATATTTCCTAATGTGAATAATATAAGGTCATATTGATGAAATCATTGAACAAGTCCAGTAACTGTTGTTATTGCTCCAATTGCTCCTGTTAAAGGTCATGGTCTATAATCTACTAAATGAAAGGGATGATTAGCATGTGTTGACATTAATTTACTTCTCTAGAATAAAGAGTTCTTAAAACAGCAAATACGTAAGATTGAATAATAGCAACAGCAGATTCTAAAACTAAAAGAGCAATTTGAGTAATTAAAATTAATGATAAAATAATATAAGAAGTTGATATAGGGCCAGTATTACCTAATAAAGTTATTAATAAATGTCCAGCAATTATATTTGCTGTTAATCGAACAGCTAAAGTTCCAGGTCGAATTACATTACTAATAGTTTCAATACATACCATAAAAGGTATTAATACAGGAGGGGTTCCTTGAGGAACTAAATGAGCAAATATATGTTGTGTATGACAAATTCATCCATATAATATAAAACTTAATCATAAAGGAAAAGCTAAAGTTAAAGTTAATGTTAAATGACTTGTTCTAGTAAAAATATAAGGAAATAAACCTAAAAAATTATTAAATATAATTAAAGAAAATAATGAAATAAATATAAGAGTTCTTCCATTATGGCCATTAGGTCCTAATAATGTTTTAAATTCTTTATGTAATGTTAATAAAATATTATTTCAAATAACTTGAAATCGATTTGGTATTAATCAGTATGAAACTGGAATAATTAATAATCCTAAAAATGTTCTTAATCAATTTAAAGATAAATTGAAGATTGTTGTTGAGGGATCAAATACAGAAAATAAATTTGTTATCATTTTCAATTTATTTTAATAGACTTAATATTTAAATTTTGGGCTGTTTGGTTTGATGAATAAGTAACACAAAAATAATTTTTTACATTAAAAATTACTAGTGTAATAGAAAAAATTAAAAATAAAGTTAATCATCTAATAGGTGCTATTTGTGGAATCAAAAAATATCAAAAAGATTGATGTTTTTAGTTTGACATACTAATGTTTTGGTTAAACTAATTTTTTTATAATATATAAAAATTTTTTTTTATTATCATTAGAAGTAAGTGCTAATTTACTATATAATGGTTTAAGAGACCAGTACTTGCTTTCAGTCATCTAATGAATTTAATTGGGAAGAAACTCATTTAATAAAATAATTTATTGGAATTCTTTCAATTACAATAGGCATAAAACTATGATTAGCTCCACAAATTTCTGAACATTGCCCAAAGAAAAGTCCGGGTTGATTAATTAAAAAATTAGTTTGATTTAATCGTCCAGGAGTGGCATCAATTTTAACTCCTAGAGAAGGTACTGTTCATGAATGTAATACATCTGTTGCAGTTACTAAAATTCGAATTTGATTATTTAAAGGTAAGATAATTCGATTATCAACATCTAATAATCGAAATCCATTTAAATCTAATTCATTTGTTGGGATTATATAAGAATCAAATTCTAAATTTAAAAAATTTGAATATTCATAACTTCAATATCATTGATGACCAATAGCTTTTAATGTAATTAAAGGAGAATTGATTTCATCTAATAAATATAGTAATCGTAGAGAAGGAAAGGCAATAAATATAAGAATAATTGCAGGTAAAATTGTTCAAATAATTTCAATTGTTTGTCCATGTAATAAATATCGATTTGTAAATTTATTAAAAAATAATATAAATATTACATAAGCAATTAATACTGTAATTATAATTAAAATTAAAATTGTATGATCATGAAAAAAATTTAATTGTTCTATTAAAGGAGAAGCACTATTTTGTAATCCTAAATTTGCTCAGGTTGCCATTAATATTCTAATAAAAGATAAAATTCTTTATATATGAAGCTTAAATTCATTGCACTAATCTGCCATATTAGAAATTAGATGATAATAATGGAAGTTCTGCATAAGTATGTTCTGCAGGTGGAAGAGTGTGATATCATTCAATAGATGAAGATAATTGTATAGGGAATGCCGGAGTTCGTTGAGAAATTATACTTTCTCAAATAATAAATAAAAAAAATACAATAGCAAATAAAGAAATAGTTCTTCCTAAAGATGAAATAATATTTCATGTTAGATAACTATCTGGAAAATCTGAATAACGACGAGGTATTCCTGCTAATCCTAAGAAATGTTGAGGAAAAAATGTTAAATTAACTCCAATAAATATGATAGTAAATTGAATTTTTAATCATGTAGGATTTATTACTAGTCCAGTTAATAATGGGTATCAATGTACAAATCCTGCTATAATAGCAAAGACAGCTCCTATAGATAAAACATAATGAAAATGGGCTACTACATAATATGTATCATGAAGAACAATATCAATAGATGAATTAGCTAAGACAACTCCTGTTAATCCTCCAACAGTAAATAAAAAGACAAATCCTAAAGATCAAAGTAAAGCAGGAGTATAATTTAATTGTGTTCCATGTAATGTTGCTAGTCAACTGAAAATTTTAATTCCTGTTGGAACAGCAATAATTATTGTAGCTGATGTAAAATAAGCTCGAGTATCAACATCTATTCCTACTGTAAATATATGATGAGCTCAAACAATAAATCCTAATAAACCAATTGCTAATATAGCATAAATTATTCCTAAAGTTCCAAAAGTTTCCTTTTTTCCTCTTTCTTGAGTAATAATATGAGAAATTATACCAAATCCAGGTAAAATTAAAATATAAACTTCTGGATGTCCAAAAAATCAAAATAAATGTTGATATAAAATTGGGTCTCCTCCTCCAATAGGATCAAAAAAAGAAGTATTAAGATTTCGATCTGTTAATAATATAGTAATGGCACCTGCTAATACTGGTAATGATAAAAGTAATAAAATAGCAGTAATAATAACTGATCAAACAAATAAAGGTATTCGATCAAGAGTAATTCCTGAAGATCGTATATTAATTACTGTAGTAATAAAATTTACAGCTCCTAAAATTGAAGAAATACCAGCTAAATGTAAAGAAAAAATGGCTAAATCAACTGAAGCTCCAGCATGAGCAGTACCAGATGAAAGAGGAGGATAAACTGTTCATCCTGTCCCAGCTCCATTTTCTACTAAACTGCTAGAAAGTAAAAGAGTTAATGAGGGAGGAAGTATTCAAAAACTTATATTATTTATTCGAGGAAAAGCTATATCAGGAGCTCCTAATATTAAAGGAACTAATCAATTTCCAAATCCTCCAATTATAATTGGTATAACTATAAAAAAAATTATAATAAAAGCATGAGCTGTTACAATAACATTATAAATTTGATCATTTCCAATAAATACTCCAGGTTGACTTAATTCAGCTCGAATTAATAAACTTAAAGAAGTTCCAATTATTCCAGCTCAAGCCCCAAAAATAAAATATAAAGTTCCAATATCTTTATGATTTGTAGAAAAAAGCCATTGTCGCGATTAAATGGCTGAAGTTTAGGCGATAAATTGTAAATTTATATATAAGAATAATTCTTTTTAATCAAACTTTATATTCAATAATGATATTAGACTGCAATTCTGAAGGAATAATTTTTTAATTATTAAAGTTTAAGAATTAAAAGAGTAATACAAGTATTTTCAGCTTTGAAGGCTATTAGTTTAATTAACTTAAATTCTTATTATAAAATTAAATAAATAAATGAAATAATTATTAATCCTATAATAGAGAAAAAATTTATAGTTAAAATTAAAGTTAAATTTTTATTATTAAATTGGTTTATCAATATTCAAGAATTTTTGTTAAAGTTTAGTATATAAATACTATAAGATATTCGTAAATAATAATATAAAGTAATTAATGTTAAACAGACAGAAATAAATAATAAAAATAATTGATTAGTTTCAACTAAATTTTGAATAACTAATCATTTAGGTAAAAATCCTAAAAATGGTGGTAATCCTCCTAATGATAATAAATTTAAAAATAAAAAAAATTTAATAATTGGATTTATTATTGAAAAATTAAAAATTTGATTAAAATGAAATAATTTTAAATTATTAAATAATAAAACAATTGATATTGATAAAAAAAAATAAAAAATAAAATAAGTTAATCATAATAATTCATTATTTATTATTGCTATTAGTATTCATCCTAAATGGTTAATTGAAGAAAAAGCTATTAATTTACGTAAAGAAGTTTGATTTAATCCTCCTAAAGCTCCAATAATTATTGATAAAATAATAGTAATTAAAAAAAAATTATAATTAATATTATAAGAAATTAATATTAAAGGAGCAATTTTTTGTCAAGTTATTAAAATTAAACCATTAATTCAATTTAATCCTTCTATAACTCCTGGGAATCAAAAATGAAAAGGAGCTGCTCCATTTTTTAGTAATAATGTGGATAAAATTAATAATTCATAAAAATTATTATTTATTCAATTTAAATTAAAAGATATTATTATTAAAATAATAGCAAATAATAAAATTGAAGAAGCAAATGCTTGTGTTAAAAAATATTTTAAGCTTCTTTCAGATGTTATTAAATTTTTTTTACTTTCATTTATTAGGGGGATAAATGAAAGTAAATTAATTTCTAATCCTATTCAAGCTCCAAGCCAAGAATTAGCTGAAATAGTAATTAATGACCCAAAAATTAATATAATTAAAAAAATATTATTTGAGATTTTTTTGATTAAAAAGAAAAGGATTATAACCTTTATAAGTGGGGTATGAACCCAATAGCTTAATTAGCTTATCTTTTTATATTTTAGTGTATGATGCACAAAAGTTTTTGATACTTTTAGAAATAGTTTAATTCTATTAAATATAATGAATAAAGTATTAAATCTTTATGATTTACCCTATCAAGGTAATCCTTTTTATCAGGCAATTCATT